AGCTAAACCCGTGCTGACGAATAACCAACCCGCAATGAAAAGGGAAGGTATAGTAATGCTATGAATGACCCAGTATCGAATACTGGTAATAATATCAGCAAAAGAACGTTCTCCTGTGCTTCCAGACATGCCGAGCTCCACGTATTCTTGTACAGTCAAAAAGGGGATCGATTCCGTAAAAGATGAGATCAGTAAATGGGAATTCACTGAAATTGAATCTTTGTGAGATCGTCAATAGGGTACCAAGGGTGTCTTTAGAGTATACCGAATCAGTATAGCTATCCTTCTTCTGACACAGCAACGCAATTTCACAATTAGTATCTAAATGGAGTGCTAGAGACTTTCTTTTTTCTTTTATTGTTGCCTGTCGATGTAGTATTCTATACTATTCAATAAAAAAATTTTCAAATTCCTGTAGTAGTATAAGGGTTCTCTCCATTATCGGCTTCGGATTAGAAACTGAAGATCAGATAAAATGTGAATACAACGGGTTGCTTTCAAATAATTCGCGAGTGGGATTATCATATTCCATTCCCCTACACCTACAATTCAATTAGATCCAAAATATAAAAATATTCTTTCTTTTTGTGTTTGTAGAAGATGTTTTTTGTTGGAACCCCCCCCCTTTTTTTTTCATTTTTAAGGAATTGGTTAGTTGTCCAGTAAGAAGTAAGACTAGCCGATAGTCTTCGACGAAAGAAAGAGAACAAAGAAGAAAATAATCAATATTCGCGATGCACGCATTGTTGTATTAGAACCAAAAGGCCGTTCTTGATCGAATTATAATTATAAAAGGGCGGGGGGCTCTCTAATTTAAGATATGTAAAGAAAAAATGTATAAGTTTCGCACGATTAGATCATGCGAAACTCTTTTTCTTCTCATTAGAGATATTATGAGAATGAACCTACTACTGAATCTAATGAGGTCAAATCAAATTAAAGTAAAAAAGAAAAGGGAAAGTAATAAAGTAAAAGTAAAAAAAAGGGAGATTCTAGTATAATATAAGGTCATTCTTTGTTCGAAAATACACAATGTATTCGATACAATAATAAAAAAAAAGATCAAAATAAAAATAGAAATGATTTTCCAATTTTAAAGCGATTCAATTTCATTTTTTGAATGAAGTTACACAACAGAGTTTTTTATTATTTCTAATTTTGATTATTAATTATATAATATTAGTATAAGAATATTAGTTTTTAAGATGAATCTGTTGATTGGGAATTAGGGGATGCTCAGATATCACAGATGATGAATTGATTTCTTACCTATGTCACTCCCATTTTTTTTTTATTACTGTTTAGAAGGATTGATGAATCAAAAACTTTCAATTGAAAGAATAAGTGAAATTGGTCTTTTTGCTTATTCTTGTTTGTATCTTTCAAAAATTTGAATTTAGGGAAGTGCTTTCTAAACATATGTATAAAAAGACCATATTTCATTTAGCCTCTTTATGCTTACTATAACTAGTTATTTCGGTTTTCTACTAGCGGTTTTAACTATAACCTCAGCTCTATTTATCGGGTTGAACAAGATACGACTTATTTGAAATTAATTGAACAAACGATTCATAAAAAAACGAAATCTTTCTGTGTTATTCCATATATTCTATAGTTTCTTAAGTTTCTTACCGTGTCAATTTCCAATTTTTGGTCATTGAGATTCATGGGCAATATGAATTAATAGTTAAGAATAGATATTACCTCTCCTTTTCCTCTTTCAAACAAATTGAAATGATTGAAGTTTTTCTATTTGGAATTGTCTTAGGTCTAATTCCTATTACTTTGGCTGGATTATTTGTAACCGCATATTTACAATACAGACGCGGCGATCAGTTGGACCTTTAATTAATTAATAGCTCTTTTTTTGATTGACCCCTACTTGCTTTATTAATTTTAATACATAGGGCAGGGATCAAATTGAAATTGCTGTTCAATTATTTCATTTCAGTGTGATTTTCGACCTAAGAATAACAAGAATGGGATCACGCTCTGTAGGATTTGAACCTACGACATCGGGTTTTGGAGACCCGCGTTCTACCGAACTGAACTAAGAGCGCTTTATTATCACACTAAATATTTTGTAAGTAACCCTAATATATTATATTTTTGCATGCGTATCCTATTCTATAGTAGAATAGAGTCAAATGAAAGATTGATCATGTTATGGATGCCCAATTTAATCGATTTCAATTGGTCCCTCGTTACGATTCCTGCTCATAAGATAAGTAATAGAATAGGTAGGGATGACAGGATTTGAACCCGTGACATTTTGTACCCAAAACAAACGCGCTACCAAGCTGCGCTACATCCCTTTCAATTGGGTTACAGTGTCATTGTAGAGAATACCCGTATTGTTTTCCACATCTTTATTTACTCCATTTCTATACAAAAATTATCTTGTCATTTCTTCTTTTTGATCTCATATCATAGAACATATAATTAATTATTAATTAATTATAATAAACTACTTATATGCGTTACGTATAATGAAACCCGCTGTAAAAAAAATGAATATTTTTGGGAAACGCTGGTACAGAAAAGGGCACGTTTTTTTTAAGAAAAGGAATATTCTACTGAATCGTTGTACATTTCAATTTGAATTAGGGATTCCGCGGACAAATACAAGCGATCATTAACTCCATATATGTCTGATCATATATGTATTACAAATTCCAATAAAGAAGGAGGATTTCAAATAAAATGCGAGATCTAAAAACATATCTCTCCGTGGCGCCGGTAGTAAGTACTATATGGTTCGGGTTTTTAGCAGGTCTATTGATAGAGATCAATCGTTTATTTCCGGATGCGCTGATATTCCCCTTTTTTTCATTCTAGTTAGTAACATGGGAAGTGGTGAAGAAGATTAGGGATTTAATAAAATCTCTGTGACTAATCCCTCCCCTTCCCATCTTTTAATTTTAGAATTTTTAAAATTTGAATAAGTTCGAAAAGAGAAAGAATAAAAGTGGATTCAAATTCAGTGAAACTCGGAACTCGGGCCTCAGGCCCGAGGCTCGAATTAAAATAAAATTTTTCATTTAAATTATTTAAATGAAAATAATTAAAAAGAGAATGAGAACGGAAATGGAAATTGATGGATAGGTCAACAATATCATACAAAATACTTAAATGAAAGACGAAACGCTATATTGGGATTAGAAATGTAGTTAGAAATCATTGTATTACTTATTATTACTATCTTGATTGCAACGAAATTTTTCATAATTTTATTTCGAGTTAGCAACTTCTATTTTTTTTTTCGTTCCTTTTTTCTCTTTGGATCGCAAAATAGAATAGTTGAGTGAATCAAAAATACAAAGGGGGTTCATGGCCAAGGGGAAAGATGTTCGAGTAACAGTTATTTTGGAATGTACCAATTGTGCTGTTCGAAATGATGCTAATAAGGAATCAAAGAGGGTTGGTATTTCCAGATATATTACTCAAAAGAATCGACACAATACGCCTAGTCGATTGGAATTGAGAAAATTCTGTCCCTTTTGTTACAAATATACAATTCATGGGGAGATAAAGAAATAGATGGAACCGATTACACATATGTATTGTATGTCATCCTTCCAAGGAAGATGAAAAATGTCATATACCATATATTATATATAACATATATTTAAAGATAAACAAACCAAAAAGAAATCCCCGATAAAATTAGGATTTTCGGGATAAGGAATAAACAAATCATGGATAAATCCAAGCGACTCTATTTTAAATCCAAGCGATCTTTTCGTAGGCGTTTGCCCCCGGTTGGGTCGGGGGATCGAATTGATTATAGAAACATGAGTTTAATTAGTCGATTTATTAGTGAACAAGGAAAGATATTATCTAGACGGGTGAATAGATTAAACTTAAAACAACAACGATTAATTACTATTGCTATCAAGCAAGCTCGTATTTTATCTTTGTTACCCTTTCTTAATAATGAGAAACAATTTGAAAGAGGTGAGTCGGCTGCTAGAACTGCGGGTCTTAGAATCAAAAAGGGGGATAGGCTTACTCTTCACTTGAATCAAAATTCCAATACGAACTCAAAGGCGGATTGATGTTTTGTTCGAAAAATTCGCGAATTAAGATGTGAGTGTCGTGTCATAAGAAAAAAAGTATCGGGGAAAAAGAATAAATCTTTTTTTATTGAACGTCTTGTTTGTTCATTTTGACGACTTTATCATATTATTTGATTATATTTTATCATACTAATTTCTATTCTACCTTCCCGGAGTTAATTTTACAGCGCACTCCATTAAAATTTAAAACATTCCTATGGAGTCCTTCCAATCTACTTATTTTATAATCTCAGTGGAAATCATAGAAAGACAATTTCTATTTAATATAGCTATTTGCGCAAGTATTTTACGATTAAGAAGCAACTGCTTCTTGTACAGATTGTGTATGATAATATTATAACTATAGTATACTAAATTCCCTCGAATTGCTGCATTTATCCGAGTGATCCACAAACGGCGAAAATATCTCTTTTGCCTACCTCTATCCCGATAAGCCGAAAACAAAGCTCTTATTTTCTGTTGAGTAATAGTTCGAGTAAGTCTTGAATGAGCCCCTCGAAAGCTTGATGCAAATAAACGAATTTTTGTTCTACGTCTCCGAGCTATACATCCTCGTTTAATTCTGGTCATTGAATAAATGAAACTTTGATAAATAACTAATTGATTTCTTTTCTTTCAGTTATTCCCTTCCCCTTTACTAGTTTGTTAATAACAAAACGGATCCTTCCAATGTATAAAATAAAAACTCCAACGGCTTTTGCTACTATAACCTTCCCGCCCACGATTTTTTCTTTTTTTTTTATAGGCATTTTACCTCGAAATAAGAAATAATATTGATACTAGATATTAAAAAAAGCATATTAATATTAAATAAAAACAAAAAGTAGTAAATATAAAATAGAAATGAATAAAAAAAAAAATAGTGGGTTCCATCGTTTCTATGGTTACTTCTTAAACGGCGAGATCCCTTCTATACACCGGAGCCCCTTCTTTTCTTTCATTTAATCAATGCTATTGTTAACTTGTACAGTTCACACTTTTTGGCTCTACCCATGAATTATTCAGTAATCCGTCTTTCACAACGAGATCCACTTATACAGTAACGGTATTTAATTATGAAGATTAACTGTGTAGCTGACCCTCTTAGTCCGTTGTTGAAAGAGTAAGGGCGTAATCTTTCTTGCCTTTAAATGGGATTCCCCCCGCTTAATGGATAAACATTTGCTACCAATGGGAAATTCTTTCTCATCTTAAATTGAAAATGGAGACAATTGGATTTACACCACTAGAAACCATAAATTTTGATACACAATAGAAGGGTATGATAGATACTTTTTAGATAGTGAATGGGGTTCTTCCGTTTTATTTTATCTTATTTACTGTTACTGATCACTGATACTGGAAAAATGGGTTCTTTTCTTTTGCCCCAGTCCATGCTCTGAACGAGTCACACATACACCCTAGTACATGTTCCTCGTCGCTGAGGGCATCCCCCAAGGGCGGGGGATTTCGTAACATTTCTGATTGGCTTTCTCGTCTTTCTAATAAGTTGTTTAATAGTTGGCATGTTGACTCGTATACATAATGAGCTGGTTTAGATCGATCCTAACCGGCCGATTAGGAATTACTTCTATAGTAATAAATTAATTAATAGAATACTCTATCAAACCCAGTAAGAAGATAAAATTTCAAATGGCGTATTTGTATTTGCGCGAAATCCCTGTTATTTTTTATTCTACCCCTACATGATCAACAATTCCATGAGCTTGGGCTTCTGTTGCTGACATAAAAACATCTCTTTCCATGTCTTCGGATACAACCCATAGAGGTGTGCCTGTTCTTTGTACATAAACCCTTGTAATGGTTTCGCGCAGCTTCATCATTTCTTCCGCTTCCAGGATAAATTCTCCTGCGGGTGCCTCATAAAAAGAACTAGCAGGTTGATGGATCATTACCCTGATTATATAACCTAATAAATGGTTCTTCTATCTCGAAGAGAAATCAAAGAGAATAAATTAAATAACGAGTAATGATATGAAAACCAAAAGATAGAATTGAACAACCAACCGTACAGGCATCTCTTGCGCATTGCATACGGCTATACAATGGAATTTACTTTATAACCTCCATTCCATTGAAGAAGTATAAAATCAAATTCAAATATTCAAATATAGGGCCTATCAGACCCCGATCGGTAAATAATCCAATAACCATCCTTCATTTTATTTTGGAGTAGTTAAAACATACTATGATGGTTCCGTTGCTTTATATATTTATTTAGTCTGTTATTAAGCAATCCCAAAGTTTCTTTTTTTTGTATTCTTTCCTAAGATAAATATTGTTATTATCCCTCTGGTGTGAAAACAAAAAAGTTTGTGACGCTGCAATAGGCTTCCGATAAATCAGATAAAATCGGAAATGCCCTTTATCTCATACTATTCGTTCGATATATAATCTAATGATTGATTTTTGAAAAAAAAAAAACAAAAATAAAAAAAAAAAGGGTTTCTCATATCGAATTCAAAATGCCATGCTATTATTACTTAATAGTCATATTTCATATGGCGAAGGCATAGTCTTCTTTTTTCTCTCAAATACAAAACTCATTGGCGCCGAGCATGAGGGAATGCTAGACGTTTGGTAATTTCTCCTCCGACCAGAAGAAAAGATCCTATTGAAGCGGCCAATCCCATGCATATTGTCTGTACATCTGGTTGTACAAATTGCATAGTATCATAAATAGCTACTCCGGGTATTACCCACCCCCCGGGAGAGTTTATAAACAAATACAGATCTTTGCTATCATCCTCTAGACTGAGATATACCATAAGACCAATAATTTGATTCGAGAGATCGCTATCAACCTCTTGGCCTAAAAAAAGTAATCTTGCTCGATAAAGTCGGTTGATTAGGATATAATTGTATCCTTAGGAACCGTACGCGCACCTTTTGATGCATACGGTTTACCAAAAATCGCGCAAAAAAAAAGAATCAATGTGTAGATTGCAGCCCTCATTCTTTTTTATTTTCATAGGGGGCTCTTTCTAACTTCTAACAAAGGGCTTTTTTTCTTCCATTTTTCAAGAAGGATTTGTTTTGGCCTGTTTACTTTACCTATATATATAAATAAAATATATATATAAATAATTTACTAAACTTATCGAATGAACTTCTCATTGATGTATTGTTTCATCGAGATCGAATCCAAATAACGATGCCATTTTCTTGTTCCTGAATGGGCTTTTTCAATTTTTTTAGGTTTATGCTCTACTCCGAGTAAAGATAGGCCCGATTTTTATTTGCACATATAGGGCAAATGTCCCAATACCACGTCTTTTTGCTATGGCTTTTTTTATTTTTCAATTTCATTTATTTCATGTCTTCCACTAAATATTCAATGTATTCATTATATTACTCGATTGATTAAACAGTTTGAGATCGCTCCTGTTTATAAATAGAATATTATAAAAGTAGTAATCTTAGATATATTACCAATTGGGTTTTTTCTAAACGGAGCCTGGATACTTCATTTTTTTGGTCCAGTCGAGCCAACCATAAATTATTCTAATTGATAATATTAATCTGATACCCCTACAAAAAATAAATAGGATTAAATTGTATTTCACGCTCCAAACTTTTGATAATTCAATCAATCTTTTTTGGGCGAAAGAGGGGATATCTCGATCAGGGGAGAGAATGGGGAAATTCCATGTGACCCAATATATCTGACAAGTCGCACTATATGTCAACCCACGATGCATCTTCCTCTCCAGGACTTCGAAAAGGTACTTTTGGAACACCAATAGGCATAAAATGAAAGAAAAAAATTAAGTACTATATCTTACTTTGATGTGGAAGCGTAACAACGGGTTTATTGTCTTAATAAGATTAGCCTTTATCATAGTTTATCCATAAATTGAATAAGTTCATAACAATAACATAAAAAAAGAAAACCGAATGATTATGACTAAAGGAAAATTTTTACGAAACGAATGGGTCTTTGGAATGATATGAACAAATGGGTATGTCTTCACTCAGAGAAAATTAAAGTGGGATCAATCCCCTCTACCATTGCGTATTGGTACTTATCGGGTATAGAATAGATCTGCTTATTTTTGTTCCTACAAATGGAATTCGTCTATTATTACTATCTATTATTATTACTAAAAGAATAGAACAAATATTAATTCTTTCCTCGAGAAAATCTACCGAAAGAGTGGGTCCGGAGCATAGTTTTTTTACTTTTTACAATGCAATAAAGTTACATAGTGTCTATTATTCGTTGATTAAAGGGGTATTTCCATGGGTTTGCCTTGGTATCGTGTTCATACCGTCGTATTGAATGATCCGGGTCGTTTGATTTCTGTTCATATAATGCATACAGCTCTAGTTGCTGGTTGGGCCGGTTCGATGGCTCTATACGAACTAGCGGTTTTTGATCCCTCTGACCCCGTTCTTGATCCAATGTGGAGACAGGGTATGTTTGTTATACCCTTCATGACTCGTTTAGGAATAACCAATTCATGGGGCGGTTGGAGTATCACAGGAGGTACTATAACGAATCCGGGTATTTGGAGTTACGAAGGTGTGGCCGGGGCACATATTGTGTTTTCCGGCTTATGCTTTTTGGCAGCTATTTGGCATTGGGTGTACTGGGATCTAGAAATATTTTCTGATGAACGTACAGGAAAACCTTCTTTAGATTTACCTAAGATTTTTGGAATTCATTTATTTCTTTCAGGGTTGGCTTGTTTTGGGTTTGGCGCATTTCATGTAACGGGGTTGTATGGTCCTGGAATATGGGTGTCCGATCCTTATGGACTAACCGGAAGGGTACAATCTGTAAATCCAGCGTGGGGTGTGGAAGGTTTTGATCCTTTTGTTCCGGGAGGAATAGCCTCTCATCATATTGCAGCAGGGACATTGGGCATATTAGCCGGCCTATTCCATCTTAGTGTCCGTCCGCCCCAACGTCTATACAAAGGATTACGCATGGGAAATATTGAAACCGTCCTTTCCAGCAGTATCGCTGCTGTCTTTTTTGCCGCTTTTGTTGTTGCTGGAACTATGTGGTATGGTTCAGCAACTACCCCGATTGAATTATTTGGTCCCACTCGTTATCAATGGGATCAGGGATACTTCCAGCAAGAAATATATCGAAGAGTTAGCGCTGGGATAGCCGAAAATCAAAGTTTATCAGAGGCTTGGTCTAAAATTCCTGAAAAATTGGCTTTTTATGATTACATCGGTAATAATCCGGCAAAGGGGGGATTATTCAGAGCGGGCTCAATGGACAACGGGGATGGAATAGCTGTTGGGTGGTTAGGACACCCTATCTTTAGAGATAAGGAAGGGCGTGAACTTTTTGTACGTCGTATGCCCACTTTTTTTGAAACATTTCCGGTTGTTTTGGTAGACGGAGACGGTATTGTTAGAGCCGATGTTCCGTTTCGAAGGGCAGAGTCGAAGTATAGTGTCGAACAAGTAGGTGTAACTGTGGAGTTCTATGGTGGCGAACTGAATGGAGTCAGTTATAGTGATCCTGCTACTGTGAAAAAATATGCTCGACGCGCTCAATTGGGCGAAATTTTTGAATTAGATCGTGCTACTTTGAAATCCGATGGTGTTTTTCGTAGCAGTCCAAGGGGTTGGTTTACTTTTGGCCATGCTTCATTTGCTCTGCTCTTCTTCTTCGGACATATTTGGCATGGCGCTAGAACCTTGTTCCGAGATGTTTTTGCCGGTATTGACCCAGATTTGGATGCTCAAGTAGAATTTGGAACATTCCAAAAACTTGGGGATCCTACTACAAGACGACAAGTAGTCTGATACAAGATTGATTTCTTACTTTTATTTTTGTGATTTAATAACATAGACAGGGAGCCGGATAAATCTTGATTTGAATCGCTGCCTTTGCCCTTTCCTTGACTCTTTCTCTTTAGTTATCCGGGAGACGACCCAAAATAAACAGGCATGGAAGCTATAATTGTAAACCACAATCGAATCTATGGAAGCATTGGTTTATACATTCCTCTTAGTCTCGACTCTGGGAATAATATTTTTCGCCATCTTTTTTCGGGAACCACCTAAAGTTCCAACTAAAAAGATGAAATGATTTTTTATTATCTCGATTGAAGTAATGAGCCTCCCAATATTGGGAGGCTCATTACTTCAACTAGTCTCCGTGTTCCTCGAATGGATCTCTTAGTTGTTGAGAGGGTTGCCCAAAAGCAGTATATAAGGCGTACCCAGTAAAACTTACAAGTAAACCAGATATAGAGATGGCAACTAAGGTTGCTGTTTCCATTATTATATAATTTTAAGACGGATCTATGCTAAGATCATTTATTTACAATATAATGGTATACAAAGTCAACGGCTCTCACTGAATACAAAATAGGATTTATGGCTACACAAACCGTTGAGAATAGTTCTAGATCTGGTCCAAGACGAACCATTGTAGGGGATTTATTGAAACCACTGAATTCGGAATATGGTAAAGTAGCTCCAGGTTGGGGAACTACTCCTTTGATGGGTATTGCAATGGCTCTATTTGCGATATTCCTATCTATTATTTTGGAGATTTATAATTCTTCCATTTTACTGGATGGAATTTCAATGAATTAGATTCACAAGAACTACTAAATCGCTTTTCACTACAAAGTGAATCATTTAGGTCGTTTTTAGCCCATTCTATTTTTGGGTAGTTCGACCGTGGAATTTCTTTGTTTCTGTATTTCCGGAATATGAGTGTGTGACTTGTTATAATTGATCCTATGGATACTACAGAGAGTGGTTCTGTCATCTTGATACAGATGGTTTTACCTCGTCGGATATTCATTCTAGTATCCGGAACGCGCGGAATATAGGAAATAGATTACAAACTATTCTAACTATGATTCATATTTTATATTAAGACCTCGCGGGCCGGACTCCAAAAAAAAGAGTTAACCCCCAAATAGTTAAAAAAGGGGGTTAGAAGTGATAAATCGACAGATTTTTATTCTTTTTCCCGTTTATGCTTATTTTAATTAAGGGACAAACCTTTCTTTAAATTTTTATTCAGTATATCTATTCATTGAATAAGTGATGATCCAACGATTCTTACTCAGGGAATTTTTGGACTTAGTTTGAAGGTTTTCTTGAATCATCGTGGTTGTAGTATGAATCTGAGGTTTTAATCGATTCATAGGGTCTTAACAAGAGAATTCCTATCAATAATAAAGAAAACAGAAGTAAAACCGCGTTACACACAAATAAGAATAACAAATAAAAGAAAAAAAAATAGGTAAATAGAGGATTCAAGAGGCCTGTAACAATCAACATAAAGACGAATGAGCCAACTTGATATTTTTTAGCATTATAATCACAAAGAAGAGCTTTCAGATTTTTATTCTTTCGTATCTTTAGAGAAAAAGAAAGAGTGAATCATAGGAGGAAAGATAAATAAGTTTCAAACTTTTTATTACACATATCCATTCTAGCCAGTATTTGGGTGGTTTTTGTTTGAGCCGTACGAAATGAAATTCTCATATACGGTTCTCAGAGGGGGAGTTCCCTGGATTTACCTATCTCAATAAAGTATATGATTGGTTCGAAGAACGTCTTGAGATTCAGGCGATTGCAGATGATATAACTAGTAAATATGTCCCTCCCCATGTGAACATATTTTATTGTTTAGGCGGAATTACACTTACTTGTTTTTTAGTACAAGTAGCTACGGGATTTGCTATGACTTTTTACTATCGCCCAACGGTTACTGAGGCTTTTGCTTCCGTTCAATATATAATGACTGAAGCTAACTTTGGTTGGTTAATCCGATCAGTTCATCGATGGTCCGCAAGTATGATGGTGCTAATGATGATCCTGCACGTATTTCGTGTGTATCTCACCGGTGGCTTTAAAAAACCTCGTGAATTGACTTGGGTTACAGGTGTAGTTTTAGCTGTATTGACCGCATCTTTTGGCGTGACTGGTTATTCCTTACCCCGGGACCAAATTGGTTATTGGGCAGTCAAAATTGTAACAGGCGTACCGGAAGCTATTCCTGTAATAGGATCGCCTTTGGTAGAGTTATTGCGCGGAAGTGCTAGTGTAGGCCAATCCACCCTGACTCGTTTTTATAGTTTACACACTTTTGTATTACCTCTACTTACTGCCGTATTTATGTTAATGCACTTCCCAATGATACGTAAGCAAGGCATCTCTGGTCCTTTATAGAGAAGAAATAGTATTATAGATCATAGATATTTGTAATCAGTCATTTATCACTTCACTCAGGGTAGGAACAATAGGATTTCATTGCTATAAATATGGATTATTGAAAAGAATAAAACATGTATTTGGATCTTTTCCTTCAACCCCGCAAAATTGTATTATTTATTTGACACTAATGGTTGAAGTGAATTTTCTGAAGATAAAATGGATTATGGGAGTGTGTGGCTTGAACTATTGATTAGTCCGTGCAGATATATGCCTATC